CCCAGATTAATCTACCATATCTTTAACAGAATAGGATTTACGAGAAATCCATCTGATTTTATATTGGGTTAACCAGAAGAAATTAATTACATAAGTTTCAAACTCTCATTTTGATCAAAAATCTGTTTTTTCTTTTTTCCTATCTTCAGAAGAATAAAGAACAGCTACCCCTTTTTATTGTTATAATCTTCTGAAAGGTAACTATCTCGATTTCATATAGAAATTCGTATAGAATCTTTGAAAAAGACTTTTCTCTAAAAAAAAGAAAGGACTTACTATCTTTGGGATCTGATGCTACACCGCTGCTCAATACCTTAGTAGATCGACTCTATTACATAAGTTGATTCCTAACTTTTATATCATATCATGACATAAGTAAGCAGTTCTTATTGTATCGGCCCGAAAACCAATTTCTCTAATTGATCTTTACGGTGTTTCTTCTCTCAATTAGATCCTTTATCCATAGAATCTAGTATATAGGCTGTACCCATTTATTTCGGCTCCTACGAAGTCTGTTTTTTTGCTACAGCTGATAAAAATCGTTGCTTTAGACGATACATATGTAGAAAGCCTATTTTTGCTAGTAAATACTAGCTTGATCTTTCTTCCCTTCTTTCTATAGTGGAGATAGCCGCGCGTAATGACAGATCACGGCCATATTATTAAAAGCTTGCGGTAAGAATGGGTTTCGCTCTAGTGCCCGGAAATAATATTCCAAAGCTTTCGTATGCTCCCCGTTGCTTGTGTGGATAAGTCCTATGTTATAGAGTATATAACTTCGATCATAGGGATCAATTTCTAGTCGCGTAGCTTCATAATAATTTTGTAAAGCTTCCGCATAATTTCCTTCGGATTGAGCCGACATCCGTTACGGTCGTTTATTTTTTTTATTCAATGAATCTCCGTTCCAAAACCGTACGTGAGACTTTCATCTCATACGGCTCCCCCCTTCTGTGCATAGTAATAAAGGGAATAATCCATACTATGTAATTCAAAATCAAAGGGGTTGGGATATTCTCATTATGAACTGACGGGGGCTGGTGTTTTTACAAGAAATCTCTAGCCAGCCTTCCTGCAAGAGGTCCATCTTTTGTGTTAAGAAAAGATGTCGATTCTAGATAGAAATAAATGGTAACTCAAACAATTTCTTTGTCCTCAACGCCTTCTATTTCAGGAATTCGTCACTTCAACGATCTTCGGTGATTATACGGGTATCCAAAATACGAACGAGATGGATGTTTGTTGTCCCAACCACTCTTAGTAGTCCCGATCCCAATAAAATGAGGAAAGGGCTAATTTATAACAAAGGTTTCGTGTTGTTGATTCCTGGGTATAGTGTAGTGCTTCTTCCTTTATGCGACCTATTAGTTAGTACTAGTTAGTACTAGTAAAGTAGGAGTGACCTGCAATACATAAAGAACCACTAGGTTTAACCTTTCGCTCAATACTAGAATCGACAATTGAAGCATCTGAGACTGCATCAATCGTGGATACACGACAGAAGGAATTGTTCTATCTCCAAACTTCACCTTCACCAAGCGTAGATTTATTTCAAGAATTCTTTTCTTTATCCCTAATCATATCTCTTTCTTGTGGGTATAAGGATGAATGAGGGTGGTAAAGTACAAGTAAATAAGAAATTCTATACACTATACATAATTAATATAAATATAAAAAGAGTCAAATCGCACCATCTCTATAATAGGTAAATGCCTCTTTTTCTCCTGAAGTTGTCGGAATTATTCGTAATAAGATATTAGCTACAATTGAAAAGGTCTTATCAATAAAATTTCCATTTATCTGAGATCTAGGCATAGTTTGCAACCCATTCTATAAATTCTTCTCATTTTATTATCCCCCTCGAGGGAAAATGATTTCACAAACAAAGAAATTGTACAGTACGAAATCACATAAAAAGAAAAACAAACAAATTCTAAAAGAAAACGAATTCGAACAAAAAAGATGTTGACCTTCCACCCTAATTGTCCCAAAGGGGCAGGGATAGATAGGAAATATTGAAATCCGATTGACTGGGGTTCATTCCAATTATACCAATAAACGTAACGCTTACTATTTTAGATAAGTTAGATAATAGCTATCCATTTGGATTGAATTGAATGTATACACCAATGGGAATAAAAAAATCACAGATGACTCATTAATTTGTAATAGATCTATGATATGGGGTAGCTCGTGAAAAGAGTTGTTGTTGAGAAACCGAAAATAACAAAGCAAAGGAGTTTTCGAATTTCTATAGAACCATAGTCTAAGTCTAACTAAACTATAAGTCGAGTCTAAACGTAATTAGAATAACATAATCATAGCATAAAATGGGGTTATTTGATTCATTTCAATTCATTGGCTTAATCTAGTATAAATATAAAAAGAAAATGATGGATCTTTGTCTTGACAAAATAGATATATATATTTTTGATTGGTAATATCTTTACAATCGAAAATGGTATTTTTTTCCTTCCCTAGAAGTTGACTTTGTTTGATGAAAAGTTTTCGATTTCGAATTGATTGGCCGTGTCTGTATTGCAATAATTCAAAAGAATATGAATAACTCGCTATTCAATCGGTTTCTGGGCCATAATCCTAAGATTATATAGGAAAGGTGGCCGAGTGGTTCAAGGCGTAGCACTGGAACTGCTATGTAGACTTTTGTTTACCGAGGGTTCGAATCCCTCTCTTTCCGAATCTTATCTTATTCTAATTCACCAACAGTAGCGGTATCGACCACAATCTATCTAATAGCAATCGATACCATTCTATCCAACGGTAATTCTAGAGATTCTCTATTCCTTTCCTAAGCACTTTGGTTGGTATCGGAAATTTCGAAAAAAAAAAAGAATAGACAAGGGGTGAGAATCTTACCGCTAGTTGTAATACAAGAATCGTAGAAAAATACGGACTTAATCCACTCTACTTCGGAAAAGGGGATCCAAATTGTCCGAAGATTTGTGTTCTTTTTATTTGATTAGGATCAAGTCTGACGTGAATAATATTCCACGACTAGCAACTCATTGATTTTTAAACCGACCCATTTACTATCTATTATTTGATTTACTACCCCTTTATATTGGGACGAGTCAAGAGTCAAATGTTTTGGCAATTCTTCGCGGGAAGCAGAATCCATAGAATTTGGAACCAGAACTTTGGATCTTTGTTCATTTCTCGTAGTAATAATATCGCGAGGTTTACAGCGATAACTTGGGATATCTACTATACGCCCATTAACTAAAACGTGTCTGTGGTTAACTAATTGTCTGGCTCCAGGAATGGTCGAGGCCATGCCCAATCGAAAAAGGATGTTATCCAAGCGCATCTCAAGTAGTTGTAGTAAAACCTGACCCGTTGATCCTTTGGCTTTTCCAGCGATACGAACATATCTAAGTAATTGTCGCTCTGTTAGCCCATAATGAAAGCGCAATTTTTGTTTTTCTTCTAAACGAATACGATATTGAGATCTTTTCCCGGAACGCGGTTGACTTCTAAGACTACTTTCAGATCTAGGTCTTTTACTAGTGAGTCCCGGTAAAGCCCCCAAACGGCGTATTTTTTTGAAACGAGGCCCTCTGTAACGAGACATAAAAACTCCTTATTTTTAAAAAATAGAAAATTAAAAAAAATGAAAAATGGACAGAATAAACTTAAATTAAGACTGAACTAAACGATAAACAAAGGCAAATCCGCTGAAGTACTACAAAGAAGAATGAAATGAATTGTATTCTATATATGGAAAATATTGTATATGTATACATAGGAAGTTAAGTGCCCCCTCCTTATTTTTTCTGTATGGATCTAAATCCCCCGTTTTTATCCATAGTTGGAAGTTCCTACAACATAAAAAATCCATTATCCGACGTTTGGAGAAAAGGGGAGGAGCCTTTTCAATATTCCTTGATCTCAAGAAGACGTTGTTATTTTCAATCATGAAAAAAATCGAACAAATAGAACAAGCCGGCTATCGGAATCGAACCGATGACCATCGCATTACAAATGCGATGCTCTAACCTCTGAGCTAAGCGGGCTCGCATAAAAAGAAAAAGTGCATAGAAATTCGGAAAACGCGGGGATCTTGGCTATATTCTATGAATTTTATTCTATTCATTAATGAATAGAATAAAATACATTTTTTCATTAAATGAGTTATTTAACTATTAAAATTTTAAAATTATAATACTATTAAAATTATATAATTATATTATAATAGTTATAATAATTAACTATTAAATTAACAAGAGTATTCCAAATTTGAAGAGTTTTGTTTATGAACAATATTATCCCTAACTATTATTAGTTCTAATAGTGATTAACTATAGATATATTATATTAGCTATAACAAGATATATTATATTAGCTATAACAGATTATAGAAATTCTATAAGATTCGAGTGTTAATCTAATAGATTAGACTATTAGGTAAATTAAATAGAGGATAAGATAAGGATAAAAATAAATAGAAAGGTAGAGATAGGGTTGCAATTCATATAATAATGAGATATTCCTACGGTTTCGTTCGGAAAGGTAGGAGATAGGACGACAAAAAAGAAGAATCAATATCGACCGTTCCAGTATTATAAACAAAAAAGTGCGAGAAGAATTAGAGCGGAAAAGGCATATATATATATACGGGATAGGTCCACCCATATTGAATTGCAGATCTATCATTGATAGACTCTTTTTGGATTGGGCCGAACAAATACAAATATGCGCATCGAGTCTTCCTAACGAGACGAAAGAAGATAGACAAGAAATAGAATATGAAGTAGACGCTTTTTCGATATAGGGGTAAGTATATTATCTAGTGAATTACAAGGTTCCAGCCAAACTAAATGAAAGAGGAGGGTTGGATCACAATAGGACCCCTGTCTTATAAGGATAAGTAGGTGTAAAGGGGGATATGGCGAAATTGGTAGACGCTACGGACTTGATTAGATTGAGCCTTGGTATGGAAACCTACTAAGTGGTAACTTCCAAATTCAGAGAAACCCTGG